TATCAACTGCTTAGGGCAAGAGGAGTTCCATATAGACAACTCGTGCTTTTTTCTTTTTTTTTCACAACTGAAAAGTTTCGGATACAATTCGTATATCGGACAGATTACCATATATAACACAAAATTTCGCCACCGATTCGTTCTAGTCGAGCCTCCCGGTCTGTCATTATACCCCGAGAAGTAGAAAGAATTACAATCCCCATACCGCCTAAAATTCTAGGAATTTGTTGATAGTTAGAATAGATTCGTAGACCGGGTCGGCTGATCCGTCGTAAATTTAAAATAGTTCTATGAGGTCCTTTCCTATTCCTTCTATGTCGTAGGGTTAAAACCAAAAAATATTTGTTGCGTTCCTGGTGTTTCCTTACGTTATCGATAAAACCTTCTCGTAAAAGTATTTTAACAATGTTTTCAGTGATGTTAGTAGATCCTATTCGAATCGTTCCTTTTCTATTCATGTCAGCATTTCGTATAGAGGTTATTATGTCAGCAATAGTGTCCTTACCCATGGTAAACTAAAATTTTTGTTGCTCCCGAATTTTGATATAACCAACGTGTTCTTTTTTTTTACTTAGTAAAGGTATATACGTGAGACACAGTCTACTAATTAATCTATGTCATTTAAATACTATAACTATATTGGGGTTTCGCCTTATAATACCTCAGGAGCTAATGAAACTATTTTAGTGAAATTTAACTGTCTCAATTCCCGGGCGATCGCACCAAAAATTCGAGTTCCTTTTGGATTTCCTTCTTGATCAATGACAACTGCAGCGTTGTCATCATATCGTATTATCATACCGTTGTCACGTTTGAGTTCTTTACAAGTACGTACAATTACAGCTCTGATCACTTCTGATCTTTCTAGAGGTGTATTTGGTACTGCTTCCTTGATCACAGCAACAATAACGTCACCAATATGAGCATATCGGCGATTACTAGCTCCTATGACTCGAATACACATCAATTCTCGGGCCCCGCTGTTATCTGCTACATTCAAATGGGTCTGAGGTTGAATCATTTTTTTAATCTCTTCTTTCAATGTAACAAAGGACGAAGAAAAAAAGAAATATTGTTTGTCAAAAAAAAGGAAACCCGCAATTATTTTTTTTAGTCCCAAGACAAGACTTCTTTCCTTTAGTTCTATATTCCTATCCTGAAATAATGAATTGAGTTTTTATAGGCATTTTGGACGCCGCTATTGAAATAGCCTTTCTGGCTATATTTTCGGTTACTCCGTTCATTTCATAAAGTATTCTGCCCGGTTTAACGACAGCTACCCAATATTCGGGAGATCCTTTCCCCGAACCCATACGTGTTTCTGTAGGTCTTACCGTAACTGGTTTGTCTGGAAATATACGTACCCATATTTTTCCACCACGGCGTACATTTCGTGTCATTGCGCGGCGCCCCGCTTCTATTTGTCTAGATGTAATCCAAGCGGGTTCAAGTGCTTGAAGAGCATATCTACCGAAACAAATGTGATTACCTCGATAAGATATTCCTTTCATTCTTCCTCTATGTTGTTTACGAAATCTGGTTCTTTTTGGGTTATAGTTGATGGTTGTTTATGAATTCCATCTCTACTACAGAACTGGACATGAGAGTTTCTTCTCATCCAGCTCCTCGCGAAAAAAATGATATTTGATTCTTAAGATATACAGGTAGTTAATGAATAGATTGAATCTCGGGATTCTTTGCTTTGAGATTTTATCTGATCTATTAGAACTTTGTATATTTTGTTTGGATATGTATTGGATATATATAAGGAATTAAACACGATTCTCTTTCTAGATAATGTCTTATCTTGGTTTTGTTATAATGTTATAAGTTATAACGAATCTTTATTTTGTTTTGTTTTTTATTATATTCATATCAGATTCAGATCGACAAAAATTTAACAATCAAATAAAATGACAATAAAATTTTCGCGGGCGAATATTTACTCTTTCAATATCTAGTTCAGTTGTCGGGTTAACTTATGACCTCTCAGAATCAGAATAAAAAGAAACGAAGCGGTCTCTGGTTTGTTCCGCCATCCTACCCGATAAATCATTCGGATTCGTTTTCAATAGAATCCTACGCATTTACGGGTTCCGTCGTCCCCATCGCTTCTCGATTAATGCTTAGGTCTGAATTCTCCAATGGAGCCTTAATTAAAATTAAAAATATTAAAAATTAAATTAAATAATTCAATTCAATATTAAATAATTAAATTAAATAATATTTGTTCTTGAGTCAACCTTCTCAGTCTTTATTGACTTAAGTTAAGGCTCTTGATTTTTTTTTCAATTAACAGATATTCATCTAATTATTGATGAATCTCTATTGATGCTCTATTACATTGCTCTTTATGAGATGCTTCATAGACCTTACATATTGGAATCATATATCATTTCATTGCTATTTTTTTTCTCTCTTTCTCTCATCCTTCTATTTATCCACATACTTTTTATTTTGCTTCATAATTTATATATATTCATAATCAGATTGGTTTTTT